CCTAAAAGAATTAAAAGAGCCCATCCAGGAACAAGAAAATGACATCGTGATTTTCATCTCGACGAAACAATACATCAATGAAAGGTTAATTCAATCAGTAAATTCTTTTTTTTAGGGAAGGGGCCAAAACCCATGTTTTTTGAAAAATGGAGGAAAAACCCCTTTTTAGAAAAACGGAAATCTGTTACAAAAAAAGAGATAGGAGTAGAATCGACACGTTGATTCTTTTTTCGCTATTTTATTTTTGAGCCGTATGCATCCAAAGGTGCACGTACGGTTCCTAAGGAGTACAATTTTGTCCTAATCAACCGACTTCATCGAGAAAGGTTACTTTTTTTAGGGCAAGAGGTTGATAGCGAAATCTCGAATCAACTTGTCGGTCTCATGGTATATCTTAGTATAGAAGATGATACTAAGGATCTTTATTTGTTTATAAACTCTCCCGGCGGATGGGTAATACCAGGAATAGCCATCTATGATACTATGCAATTTGTATCACCCAATGTACATACAATATGCATGGGATTAGCCGCTTCAATGGGATCTTTCATTCTGGTCGGAGGAGAAATTACCAAACGTATAGCATTCCCTCACGCTTGGCGCCAATGAATATTTATTTGAAAAAAAGAAGAAGACTATGCCTTCGCCATATCGAATATGAATAATAAGTAATAATAGCATGGCACTTCGAGTTCGATATGAACAATCCATTATTGGTTTTCTTAACATGAGATTTTGTATCGAGATAGTAGTATGAAACAAGGGTTATTTCCGATTTTATCTTATGTGTCGGGAGTACATTTCAGCGTCACAAACCATTTTCTTCCACACCAGAAGTCTCTTTACTGATATTTATGTTGTGAAAGAAAAAGAAGGAGTACGAAAATGGGAAAAAAGAATCATTTTTACTTATTTTGATCATATAAAAAAGTCAAAAAGAAACTTTGGGATTGCTAAATAGATAAATATAGAAAGCAACAGAACCATCATAGTATTCTGCCTTCCTATGATACGAAAGGAAAGGTGGTAAATGGATCACTCAACGATTTGGATCGTAGGGATCCTATTTCTTTCTTCGATAGAATATAAGGGAGAGGAAAAAGTAAATTCCATTGCGGAGCCGTATGCAATGAACAAAAGATGCCCGTACGGTTGTTCAATTCTATTCTATATTTTTGCTTCTTGTTTTTTTTATCCCTTACTCGACCCCAATCGCTCGAGATAGAAGAACCATTCATGCATAATGTTATATCAATATTATCAGGGTTATGATTCACCAACCCGCTAGTTCTTTTTATGAGGCACAAGCAGGGGAATTTATCCTGGAAGCGGAAGAACTACTGAAACTTCGCGAAACCCTTACAAAGGTTTATGTACAAAGAACGGGCAACCCTTTGTGGGTTATATCCGAAGACATGGAAAGAGATGTTTTTATGTCAGCAACAGAAGCCCAAGCTCATGGCATTGTTGATCTTGTAGCGGTCGAAAATGAAAATACTGTGAATTCCACGTAAATTCAATTCATGATTCCATTTCAAATTCAAACCATAATTCGAATTTTCCGTGATTTGATATTGAATCGAAATAATTCATAATCATAATCATCAGGTTAAGATCGATCTAAACCAAACTATTCTATCCATATATACGACATGCCAACTATTAAACAACTTATTAGAAACACAAGACAGCCGATAAGAAATGTCACGAAATCTCCCGCTCTTCGAGGATGTCCTCAGCGTCGAGGAACATGTACTAGGGTGTATGTGCGACTCGTTTAGATCATGAGTTCTAATAAATGAAACAATTTTTCCAGTACCAATTGCCAGTAACATAGGATAGATAGAGTGGAAGAAGGGTATTTATTACCTAAAAATGAAGATCTATTGGTCTATCATATATCTATCTATCATATACCTATATTATTTGTGTATAGAATATCTATAATTGTTTGTGTATGGAATTTATGGTTTCCATTGGTGCAAATCCAATCACCTCCATTTGAGATGAGAAGAAATTCCCATTGGTAGCAAATAGTTATCCATTAAGCGGAGGAAATAGTACTATAAGAAGCAAAAAAGCATGTTCTTATTCTTGAAAGAACGGACTAACAAGGTCAGCTACCTAGCCAACTTTTCTAATTAAATGCCGTCACTGTATGGGTAGCCTTTTTTGTGAAAAGAGCTATCTATTATTGTATAATTGATGGGTAGAGCCAAAGATTGTGAACTATACAAGTTCACAATAACATTTGATTAAATGAAAGAGGGGGCTCCGGTGTATAGAGAGGACCTCACCGTTTACGAAGTAACCATAGAAACGACGGAACCCACTATTTAGATTTTTTTAGTATCGATAAAATTTCTTATTTCCAAGTAAAATGTCTGGAAGGAATAAAAAATCGTGGTTGGGAAGGTCATAGTAGCAAAAGCCATTGGAATTTTTATTTTATATATCGGAATAATCCGTTTTGTTATTAAGCAACCAGGGAATAAAAGGATAACTGAAAGAAGAAAAATCAATTAGTTATTCATTAAAGTTTAATTTGATTCAATGACCAGAGTGAAACGAGGATATGTAGCTCGGAGACGTCGAACAAAAATTCGTTTATTTGCATCAACCTTTATAGGGGCTCATTCAAGACTTACTCGAACGGCTACTCAACAGAAAATGAGAGCTTTGGTTTCCTCTCATCGGGATAGGGGCAGACAAAAAAGGGATTTTCATCGTTTGTGGATCACTCGGATAAATGCAGTAACTCGTGAAATAGGGGTATTCCATAGTTATAGTCGATTAATACACAATATGTACAAGAAGCAATTGCTTCTTAATCGTAAAATACTTGCACAAATAGCTATATCAAATAAGAATTGTCTTTACATGATTTCCAATAAGATTCTCAAATAAGGGAGATTCTAAAGTAATATTAATATATAGAAATGATTGAAAAAGAATTCCCGGAGTCCATTCTCCGGGAAGATAGAATAAAAAGAAATTCAGATTAAGTAGTAGGAATGAACGAACATCTTTCAATAAAAAAAAGATTTCTTCTTCCCCTATTTGTTGTTTCTTATAACACAACAAGAAAACCTGGATTCTAGACTTTTTCAAACAAAAAATAAATCCGAGCTTGAGTTCCGATTGGAGTTTTGAGTAAATTGAGGAGTATGCCTATTTATTTCTGGTTCTAGGACCAGTAGTTCTAGGGATCGACTCGGCTCTCTCAAATTGTTTCTCATTATTAAGAAAAGGTAACAAAGATAAAATACGAGCTTGTTTTATAGCAATAGTAATTAATCGTTGTTGTTTCAAGGTCAATTTATTCACCCGTCTAGATAATATTTTTCCTTGTTCACTAATAAATCGACTAATTAAACTCATGTTTCTATAATCAATTCGATCCCCCGATTCAATTGGGGGATAACGCCTACGAGAAGATCGCTTAGATTTACGAAAGGGTTGCTTGGATTTATCCATGGGTTTTTCCTTTTCTCTAAAATTATATTTTTTATTCATTTCAGATCCGACCAAAATAAGGTTTTATTTGTATATTATATATGTGAAGTTCCTCCCTTTCCTGCTTCCTGCCCTTTGGATTGGAAAGATCGAACACACGTTCCGCTCGATCTATTTCTTTATTTCCCCGTGAATTGTATGCTTGTGACAATAGCGACAAAATTTTCTCAAGTCTAATCGACTGGGTGTATTGTGTCGATTCTTTTGAGTAATATATCTAGAAATGCCCGGCGATTCTTTATTGACACCATTTTGGACACAATTGGTACATTCCAAAATAACTATAACTCGGGCATCTTTACTCTTGGCCATAAACCTCCTTTACATTTTGAATCGACTTAACTCTTCTATTTTCGATCCGAACCGAAGAATACGAAAATAACAAAAAAATCAATAGAAGTTACTAACTAGAAATTCCATTTCTAAAGATTTCGTTGTAATTCAAATTAATATGAATAGAATAATAGTAATAATGTAAGTAATACAATTTTTTTCTAACTAGCAATTATTCCTATGCTAATCCCAGCATTTAAGGATCCTCTTTCTATGCTATGATGGATTTCGCGCAGCCTGCCCTAGACTGTACTCCCCTTTCCGTTTATGTTCTCCAAAATGGGATCTTTGATCCACAGGATTTTTGCTGAGGTTCAATACACTTTCTCTTTCCTTCCTATCCTAAAGAACTGAATGAAAAAGGGTGGACGGGGTTTAGTCACACCACGTATAATTGTATCCCAAATTTCTTTATTTTTCGCATATCAATAACTAGAATTAAAAAAAAGGGAATGACAAAGCATCTGGGAATAAACGATTAATTTCTATCAATAAACCTGCTAAAGACCCAAACCAGAGAGTAGTTAGCACAGGGGCCGTGGAGAGATATGTTTTTATATCTTGCATTGAAAATCCTCCTTCTTTATTGTAATACATATATGGTCAGATGCTGTAGTTCAAGATCATTTGTATTTTTTACATTAGGTTTCAGATATATATAATTCTTTTATTATATGAAACCAAAAATAAGAAATGACAAGAAAATTGTATATAGATAGAAGAGAAAATCACGATGTGGAAAACAATACATGGATTTTGTACAATGATACTGTACAAAAATTTTGAAAAGGGATGTAGCGCAGCTTGGTAGCGCGTTTGTTTTGGGTACAAAATGTCACAGGTTCAAATCCTGTCATCCCTACCTATTGCTTCTCCTATGGGCAGTAACGGGGGATTCATATTAATTAAGTGAAATCGATTCAAATTGGACAGAATCCTTTTTCTTTTTTGCATACCGATGTATGCAAGCAAGATATATTGGAGGTACAAAAAAATCCCTTTCTTTCCAATCGTACCCCCTGTCATAAAAGAGCGCTCTTAGTTCAGTTCGGTAGAACGCGGGTCTCCAAAACCCGATGTCGTAGGTTCAAGTCCTACAGAGCGTGATTCCGTTTATGTTATGTTGAATCATAATAAAAAAACTTAACAAA